GCTTTGGAATAGGCATGAGTAATCAAATGAAATAAAGCACTTTGATAAGACCCCATACCAAGAGCTAACATCATATAACCCAATTGAGACATTGTAGAATAGGCTAAACCTCTCTTAATATCTTTTTGAGCAAGAGCTAACGTAGCTCCTAATAAAACAGTTATTATTGCTATCAACGAGATGAAATTCATTATGGAAGGTATAACTATGAAAAGAGGAAGAAGCCGAGCTACAAGAAAAATTCCTGCCGCTACCATAGTAGCAGCGTGTATAAGAGCGGAAATCGGAGTAGGCCCTTCCATAGCATCGGGCAACCATACATGAAGGGGAAATTGTGCAGATTTAGCAACGGCACCACCAAATACCAGAACAGCACACAAAGTAACAAATAAAAAATTGACCTGGTTATTAGAAATTAAGTCATTGAATATTTCGAATAAATCCTCAAATTCGAAACTACCCGTTATCCAATAAAAACCTAAAATTCCTAATAATAAACCAAAATCCCCTACACGATTTGTTACAAAAGCTTTTTGGCAAGCATTTGCTGCTTGAGGTCGTGTGAACCAAAATCCTATTAATAAATAGGAACACATTCCAACCAATTCCCAAAAAATATAAATTTGTACCAAATTCGAACTAGTAACTAATCCTAACATGGAAGCACTGAAAAAACTCATATAAGCAAAAAATCTCAAATATCCTTGATCATGAGCCATATAATTATCACTATAAATAAGAACCAAAATTCCAACGGTAGTTATTAACATTGACATAATAGAAGTAAGTGGATCTATCAAATAGCCGAATTCTAAAGAAAAATCGTTAGTAATGATCCAAGACCAGACATATTGATAGCTAGAATTGCTATTTATTTGCTGAATAGACAGATTCATTGAAAAAATCATGACTATACTTAACAATAAAACACTATGAAAAGCCCACATGCGCCGCAAATTTTTTGTTGCCGTCGGAAAAATAAGAAGTCCCACCCCTACTAATATAGGAACGGGAAGTGGGATGAAGGGTATGAGCCACCCGTATTGATATGTCTGTTGCATAAAAAGCTTTTTGAATTATGAATTTCCTAATTTATTGTTTCTGATTAATGGGATCTTACCTGTTTTAAAGGAGTCAAAAAAGTCAAGATATGAACTAAGTTAAACAAATTTAAATAGAAATTTATAAGCCTTTCCTCTTACTTTACTTATACTTAAATTATACTTATTTACTTATTCTTAGCTTTCTTTATCTTTATTTATTTATTTTTATTATAAATATTTCAAATATTCAATTCAAAGCAAGAAGTTAGATTTGTTGAAATAGTATAAATGATATAAAACTAAAACAGAGTAATTCGTAATTTTTTTTTCCAATTTGCAAATTAAACCGACCCCATTTAACCGGTTAATAAAAAAGAAAATGAAAACGGAAAGTTGAATTCTTTTTTTTTTATTATTATTATTAAGATTGAATTTGATTCCTATGGTGCAACAGATTCTACAGATATCGACTTCAATGAGAAAGAATATCAAATAAAGATAGTAATCAATCGAATGAATAAAAAAATTTTACAGCGATTCTATGGAATAAAAAAACTAAAGAAGGATTTGGTTTCAACAATAGATGTCTTTCACATCCAACTAAAACAATAAGTAATCCTTTTTATCTTAAATGGCCGTTCCAAAAAAACGTATTTCTACATCAAAAAAGCGTATTCGGAAAAATATTTGGAAAAGGAAGGGATATTGGACAGCATTAAAAGCTTTTTCGTTAGGGAAATCCCTTTCTACAGGAAATTCAAAAAGTTTTTTTGTGCAACAAAAAAATTAACAAATTAAGTATTAACTAATAGTACAAATTAAGTATTTAAGTATTAAGTAATAGTAATCAAAAATTTCAATAATCCGAATCAACTCGAAAAAAGAAATTGAACCATTTCCTATTTGCTAAAAAATTTTGAATTTCCTATTGAGTTAAACTAATCAATATCAAATAGCAATCAGTTCCCTCTTTTTTATTTAAAAAAAATTTTAGCTTTTTACTGAATTCTAAAAATAAAAAAAAAAAGGTTTCCTTGTTTTTGTTGACAAACACATAAATACAAGATAAAAAGGGGTTAGCCTTCTTTTTTTTTGTTATTTTTTTTTGTTAGTAGATTTTCTCATTTAGAAGATGGGGAGAGGTTTCGAACTATTTGTTTGTTAGATTTACAATAAAAAAAATTCTATTTTTATCCCCTTTTCTCTATCTATAAAAAAGGGGATAATTTTTGAATTTGAATTTCATTTTTAGTGAAAGTAATAGATTGAATTTAACTTTAGTTAACCTTTATATATATTTCTATAAATTACTATATAGAATATAGATAGAATCTAGAATTATATAGAAAATAGTATAGAATCAAAATATAGAAGGTAAATTTCTGAAATTAAAAAAATGAGAAAATAAATGAGAAAAAGTTCATTAAAAAATGAAAACAAAAATATTTTTTAGGGTAGAACTCTCTCTTTATAGTTACAAGAGTTCAATTCTAAGAGAACATAAAATACACGAAAAATCCCAAGAGGCTAAGACCCTAAACTAAAATAACGAACTTTCTAACCCCTATTGTTTTTTTGTATTATTTTAAATTTTTTTTTTTCAGAAAAAAAAAAAAACAAAAAATATTGCACTGAATTGTCTTCTTCAATCTCGACGATTGTTTATTTATAAACTATTATAAGTTCAAGCCAAGCCGCTATGGTGAAATTGGTAGACACGCTGCTCTTAGGAAGCAGTGCTAGAGCATCTCGGTTCGAGTCCGAGTAGCGGCATGTCATCTTCTAAAAAAGAGAAATAGATCCTATAATGAGTTCAACTCCCAATTTCCATTTAAGATACTTTTCTTTTTTTTTATGATATTTTCAACCTTAGAACATATATTAACTCATATTTCCCTTTCTATTGTTTTAACCGTAATTACAATTCGTTTAATAACCCTTTTTTGCGAAGATGGAATCGTACAACTGTATGATTCATCTGAAAAGGGTCTGATAGTTTGTTTTTCCTGTATAACAGGATTATTAGTTACACGTTGGATTTATTTGGGTCATTTTCCACTAAGTGATTTATATGAATCATTAATATTCCTTTCGTGGTGTTTCTCCCTTATTCATATAGTTCCATATTTCAAAAAAAATAAAAATTTATTAAACACAATAACCGGTTCAAGTGCTATTTTTACCCAGGGCTTTGCTACTTCCGGACTTTTAACTCAAATACACCAATCTTCAATATTAGTACCCGCTCTTCAATCCGAGTGGTTATTAATGCACGTAACGATGATGATATTGGGCTATGCATCCCTTTTATGTGGATCATTATTATCAGTAGCACTTGTAGTCATTACATTTCGAAAAAAGAGAAAGATTCTTGGTAAAAGTACTCTTTTAATAAAAGAGTCGTTTTTCGTTGGGGAAATTGAATACATGAATAAAAAAAGTAATCTTTTACAAACTACGTCTTTTTTTTCGGGTAAGAATTATTACAAATCTCAATTAATCCAACAATTGGATTATTGGAGTTATCGGATTATTAGTCTAGGGTTTTTATTTTTAACCATAGGTATTCTGTCAGGAGCGGTATGGGCTAACGAAGCTTGGGGATCCTATTGGAATTGGGATCCAAAAGAAACTTGGGCATTTATTACTTGGCTCGTATTCGCGATTTATTTACATACTCGAACAAATATAAACCCGCAAGGTGAAAATTCGGCAATTGTAGCGTCTATAGGCTTTCTTATAATTTGGATATGCTATTTTGGGGTTAATCTATTAGGACTAGGACTACATAGTTATGGTTCGTTTACATTAACATCTAATTGAATTCACGAAAGTATCTTACGAACACAACACATTCACATTACAGTACATATAAAAATAAAAAATTTTACGTGAAGGGGCACGAAGCATGCGAATAAAATATTTTATTGATTCGCATGGTTCATGCCCATATGGGGTTCAAATTCTTTTTTTTAGCTATAAATTTTAGTAATTTGCGAGAAGGAAAAGTTCTCTTTTTCATTCTACAACTTTTTCATTGTAAATTGAAAATCATGAATAGAAAAAAACTATTTAGAAAAAGAATTAGATAGTATAACTTCAACCTTGTCAACCGATAGTGAAAGAACGAAATCCGGGTACATACCAATACCCAGTACGGGTAAAAAGAGGGAAATTGAAAGAAATAACTCTCGCGGTCCAGAATCAAAAAAATAAGAGTTTGGAACGTTAAAAAGCTTATATCCATAAAACATCTGACGTGACATAGATAATGAATAAATAGGAGTTAATATGATTCCAATTGCCATTACAAAAGTAATTAGTATTTTTGGCATTAAAAAAAATTTGTGACTAGTAATTATTCCAAAAAATACTATCAATTCAGCAACAAAGCCACTCATACCCGGTAATGCAAGGGAAGCCATTGCAAAGCTACTAAACATGGTGAATATTTTTGGCATTGTGATAGCCATTCCGCCCATTTCGTCAAGATAAAGAAGGCGTGTTCGATCATAAGTTGTCCCTGCCAAGAAAAAAAGTGCAGCACCAATAAATCCATGAGAGATTATTTGTAAAAGAGCTCCGTTGAGTCCTGTATCAGTTATAGAACCAATTCCGATAATTAGGAAACCCATATGAGATACAGAAGAATAGGCTATTCTTTTTTTTAAATTCCGTTGGCCAAGAGATGTTGAAGCTGCATAAATTATTTGGATTGCGCCTACTAGCACTAACCAAGGGGAAAATAGATAATGGGCATGAGATAATAATTCTATATTGATGCGAGCCAGTCCATACGCTCCCATTTTTAATAAGATTCCAGCTAGAAGCATACAAGTACTGTAATGTGCTTCTCCGTGGGTATCCGGTAACCACGTATGTAGGGGTATAATCGGCGATTTGACAGCAAAAGCAATAAAAAATCCAATATAAAATATTATTTCTAAGAACAAAGGATACGACTGATTTGTTGATGTTTCAAAACTTAATGTTGGTTGATTAGAACCAGATAAACCTATACCCAGAACTCCCATTAGGAGAAAAATGGAGCCCCCTGCTGTGTACAAAATAAATTTTGTAGCCGAGTACAGACGTTTCTTTCCCCCCCACATGGATAGAAGTAGATAAACGGGAATTAATTCTAACTCCCACATGATAAAAAAAAGTAAAAGGTTGCGAGAAGAAAATAATCCTATTTGACCACTGTACATTGCTAACATCAGGAAATGAAATAATCGAGAATCTCGAGTAACAGGCCAAGCCGATAAAGTAGCTAAGGTGGTGATGAATCCCGTTAGTAAAATGGGTCCTATAGAAAGTCCATCTATTCCCAATCTCCAATGGAAATCAAAAAGGCGGATCCATTTATAATCCTCCAATAGTTGGATTAGCGGATCGTCCGGTTGGAAATGATAACAGAATGTATACACCGTTAGAAGTAGTTCTAAAATACATATACATATTGTATACCAACGAACGGCCCTATTTCCCCTATGGGGGAGAAAGAAAATTAAGGAACCTGCGGATATTGGCAAAACTACAATTATTGTTAACCAAGGAAAAAAAGTCGTGGTAAAGACAAGATGCGCTTGGACCAGAAAGACCGGTGCTCAAAAATAAAAATATCTTGAGCACCGGTCTTGTTGGTAAAAAAAAAAAAAAATAAAATGGATTCAAGTAGAGTTTAGTGGAACGTATCAATATCAATAAGCTAGACCCATACTGCGAGTTGTTTCAGCCCCTAAATAAACCCGAACACTCAAGAAATCCGTTGGACAGGCGGATTCACATCTTTTACAACCAACGCAGTCTTCTGTTCTTGGAGCCGAAGCAATTTGTTTAGCTTTACATCCGTCCCAAGGTATCATTTCTAATACATCTGTGGGGCAGGCTCGGACACATTGAGTACATCCTATACATGTATCATAAATCTTTACTGAATGTGACATTGGATCTATACATTTTTAAACGTCATAAATTTTCGACCTAGTAAGCTTATAAACAAATCCTATATTTAGATACCAGGTAAATCAACAAGTTATCAGAATTTTTCTAATCAATTTACTTCTGGACTGCTTTATTATAAAAGAAAGGGCCAAAATACTTTGATTTCTTATGTTTATATTTCTTTTGCAGAGAAGATTATACCTTAAATTTAAAATTCTTTAAGAATATTTGAATTCTTATGATTAATACTACTTATTCAACAAATTCGATTGGTTAATACGAGTTGATTTTCGATTACGATAAATTGATGAAACAATAGCCAGCCCAATGGCTGCTTCAGCGGCCGCAATGGCTATAACAAAAATTGAGAAAATATCTCCCCTTAATTGACGATTATCAAAAAAATCAGAAAATGTTACAAAATTTATATTAACTGCATTCAATATAAGTTCAAGACACATAAGGGCTCTAACCATATTTCGACTTGTGATCAATCCATAGACACCCATAGAAAATAAATAGGCACTCAAAACAAGTACATGTTCGAGCATCATTAAGCAACTCCTTAGCAATCTCATTTATTTCAATCTAAAAAAAAATTCAATTGATTTGATTGAATCACATATAACAAGCATGATATATTTTAACTGCTGATTTTTTATTCACGAGCTACAGCAATTGCACCTATTAAAGCAACTAAAAGAATTATTGAAATGAGTTCAAATGGAAGAAAAAAATCCGTTGATAAATGAATTCCAATTTGTTGACTATTGCTTATCAAATCTTGTTCTAGAACCTGGTTTGATCTTGTAGTCCAAATAATCCCGTACCATGACGTATCTGGAATAGTAGTAATTAGTGAAATAAAAAGACTTGTACAAACCACCAAAGTAACCCCATCCCCAACAGTCCAAAGGCGAGAATCCTTGTAATATTCTGAATCACTCATGAACATCACAGCAAAAAGAATTAAAACATTTACAGCCCCTACGTAAATAAGTAGTTGCGCGGCAGCTACAAAATAAGAACTCAATAGAATATAGAATAAGGATATACAAACAAGAACCAATCCTAACGAAAAGGCCGAATAAATTGAATTGGGAAGTAATACTACTCCTAGACCTCCTAAGATCAGACCCGATCCCAGAAAGACTAAAAGAAAATCATGCATTGGCCCGGGTAAATCCATAAAAAAAAAAATCGAAATATTTCATGATCTTATTGACCTGACCAGGAAAAAAGAAGTAACTCCATTTTTTTATGTTTATGATATTTCCTAACTTAAAAAAAAATTGAACAGATGGGGGCGGGTTGATATATAGTGTTATTAGCCCTAATCATTCAATATCTGGAAATTTTTTTGAAAAATATATATATATATATTACTCTAATATAAAATACTCTAATATAAAAAATAAAAAATATAAATATAAAATTTATATATAGAAATACATTTTGGATCAAAATTAAATGACAAGTTTAAACAACTTTTGAAAAGCCTTATTTTTAGAGATCCAACCTAAACCTTAATTTCATTTATTTCAAATTTATTTTAATATTAACAAATTTATTTTAATATTAATATTATTCATATATATATATTATTAATAATAATTAATTATTATTGATTAAATATTAAATAATGAATTTGAATTTGAAGTGTTAATAGGGGATTTTTTTGAATTAAGAGGTTTAAGTTTAAATATTTTATATTTGATTTATATTGGAGGCGAATTCGAAATTGTACGAATTGTGTAATCATCAATTACTGACGTTGGTAACCGACCCAAAGCAATTTGATTATAATTCAATTCGTGACGATCATAACTTGAAAGTTCATATTCTTCAGTCATTGATAAACAATTTGTTGGACAATACTCAACGCAATTACCACAAAATATACAGATTCCAAAATCAATACTGTAATTAAACAACCGTTTCTTTCGAATATCACTTTCCAATTTCCAATCTACAACAGGTAGATCTATAGGACATACACGAACGCATACTTCACAAGCAATGCATTTATCAAATTCAAAGTGAATTCGGCCCCGGAAACGTTCCGACGTAATTAGTTTTTCGTAGGGATATTGAATAGTTATAGGTAAACGATTCACATGAGACAGGGTAATCGTGAAACCTTGACCGATGTATCTGGCAGCTCGTATTGTTTGTTGACCATAATTTGTGAATTCAGTTAGCATAGGGAACATATCGTGAATGTGTATAAAGAATAAAATTGTAGACTTCTTTCTTTCTCTTGTTTGAGATAAGTGGTGAATATAGAATATTGTAATTGTTTACAGTGAAAGAAGTTGGGACGAAGTTGTTAATAATAGATTACCTAGAGAAATAGGTAAAAGAAATTTCCATCCAAGATTTAAAAGTTGGTCTATTCTCAACCTTGGTAAAGTCCATCTTGTTGCAATAGGAATGAACAAGAACAAATACGTTTTAGCTAATGTAATAAAGATGCTGATTATTGTTCCAAAAACTTTACCTACTTTAGTTATATTTATGTCCAAAATTTTAGGAACGAATAGGTATGGAATAGAAAGATTCCAACCTCCTAAGTAAAGAACTGTTATAAATAACGAAGAAACTAGTAGATTCAGATATGAAGCAACGTAAAATAAACCAAATTTGATACCTGAATATTCGGTTTGATAACCTGCTACTAATTCTTCTTCTGCTTCTGGTAAATCAAAAGGTAATCTCTCACACTCAGCTAGAGAAGAAATTAAAAAAATGAGAAACCCTATAGGTTGACGCCACAAATTCCACCCCCAAAAGCCATATTTTGACTGCGCTTCAACTATATCAACTGTACTTGAACTGTTAGATAATCATAGTCGATTAGAACATCGCTGTTCTTATCACTATTACAGAACCATACGTGAGATTTTCACCTCATACGGCTCCTCAAGGGTCAGAAATAAATCTAAGGACATTTAATTCTTATTTATCTTTATCTTGATATTTTTTTTGTAGGATAGAGTCAAAACTTATCCCAAGTTCCCCAAATTAGACCAACGGAATTCTGTTTGCTATATTTTTTATTTAAAATATATAGTAAAAAAAGGTGCTTCTGAATTAATCTCATCTTTTCATTTTAGGAATGTCATTTTTGTTTGTTAATCAATAACTTAATCCTTGAATAAAAACCTTTTTGTAACAACATTATATAGGTATTTCATTTTTCAATCACGAAAAAGAATTCGGTATTCCATTAATTATTAATTTATGAATCATGTTAAGAGTTCTCTCTTTCTAACTAATGAAAAGATCGAAGAAAAAGACTTATTTAATTATTTTATTCTATTTTTTTTCGTTCCTATTCTCCTTTCTCATAAAAGGGATTTTACTAAAAAAAGATTACTTCGTTCTTGATAGTTATTTACTTAATCGGTGGATAGGAGCATACTCTAGGCCGGAATCGTGGGTAGTACTTCTTGATCATTTCTACTAACTTAAAGTCCCAATTCGAATTCCGTTTATGTGCACAAATAGCCTCTTAAAAAATTTAGAGAATATCCATTACTAATCCTTTGTGTATTTTGGTCTTTCTAACCATCCACTCAATTTTGTTCAACCTCCCGTTTAAACCCGCTTCAAGTGATGATAACTAAGCAACCAATCTTGGGGCAAACGGCCTCTACTGCTTTTTAATTAATAATCCATTCTTGTACATAGGAAATGAGACTTAATCTTTTTACTGCAAATTTGCAAGCCGTTTTTTTTCACTCATATAACTATCTGCTTTAGTTCATCTAACTATCTGCTTTAGTTCATCAACCCAAATGATGCCTAAAAAAAATGAAAAAAATTATTTAACCTTAACCCTCTTCTCAGAAATAAGAAAGAAAAGAACTAGGAACTTTTTTCTATTTCAGCTAATTAGAGACACCGAATCACACGTAGAGATATTGATAATACACATAAAGTTAATGGTATTTCATAACTAATTGATTGAGCAGCAGCGCGCAAACCACCTAAAAAGGAATATTTATTATTTGATCCATATCCCGACATAAGAAGTCCAACGGGAGCAATACTTGAAATAGCGATCCATAAAAAAACCCCAATACCAAGATCGGCTAGAATAAGGTGATATCCAAAAGGAATTACTGAATAACTTAGTAAAATCGATATCACTGCGACGGATGGTCCGATACTAAATAACCGACCATCTCCGCTAGATGGAAGAAGGTTCTCTTTGAAAAGTAGTTTTGTACCATCTGCTACAGCTTGAAGAATTCCTAAGGGCCCGGCGTATTCAGGTCCAATACGTTGTTGTATCCCTGCAGATATTTCTCTTTCTAACCAAACAATTACGAGTACACCTATTGTGATTCCTAATACAAGAGTAAAAATCGGGACAAGTAGCCATATAAGCCCATAGACCTCTTTTAAGGATTCTAATCTGGAAAACGAATTGATAGCTTGTATTTCGGTTGTATCCATTATCATTTTTAACGATCAACTTCTCCCATAATGATATCTATGCTACCTAATATCGTCATAATATCAGCCAATTTCATTCTTTTAACTAACTGAGGAAGAATTTGCAAATTGATAAAACCCGGCGGGCGAATTTTCCATCTCCAAGGAAAAACACTCAGATCTCCTATCAGAAAAATTCCCAATTCCCCCTTTGGGGCTTCAACTCTCACATAAAGTTCTTGTTTCGCCAATTCAAAGGTTGGAGAAGGTTTTTTACTAATAAATCGATATTCAAAATCATTCCATTCGGAATCTTTTACTCTATCAAAACGTCGTATTTCTAAATTCTCGTAGGGCCCTCCTGGAATTCCTTCCAGAGCCTGTTGTATTATTTTGATGGATTCTGCCATTTCACCGATTCGTACTAAATAACGAGCTAACGAATCTCCTTCTTTTTGCCATTGAACTTCCCAATCAAATTCATCGTAACACTCATAATGATCAACTTTACGAAGATCCCATTGGATTCCGGACGCCCGTAGCATTGGGCCCGACAAACCCCAATTTAGTGCTTCTTCTCCGCGAATAACGCCCATGCCTTCAACCCGTTCTAAAAAAATAGGATTCCGTGTAATAAGCTTTTTATATTCAGCAACCCCCGTTAAAAAGTAATTACAAAAATCCAAACATTTATCTATCCAGCCATAAGGTAGATCAGCAGCTATTCCTCCGATACGAAAATAATTATGCATCATTCGCATACCAGTAGCTGCTTCGAATAAGTCATATATCAATTCCCTTTCTCGAAAAATATAGAAGAATGGGGTCTGTGCACCAATATCTGCCATAAAAGGGCCAAGCCATAACAAATGGGAAGCTATACGACTCAACTCCAACATAATGACTCTGATATAACTAGCTCTTTTAGGTACTTGAATATTTCCTAATAGTTCGGGCCCATTTACAGTGATTGCTTCCGTGAACATAGTAGCTAAATAATCCCAACGCGTTACATAGGGCAAATATTGGATAATTGTTCGATTTTCCGCAATTTTCTCCATCCCTCTGTGTAAATAGCCTACTATAGGCTCACAGTCAATAACATCTTCACCATCTAGAGTAACGATAAGTCGAAGAACACCATGCATTGATGGGTGGTGAGGCCCCATATTGACTATCATAAGGTCTTTTCTTGTAGCCGGTACAGTCATAAGTTTTTTACCCATTCATTTTTCCATGAATTGCTGAAAGTAAAAAGAAGTTTATCCAAATACAAAAAAAAAAGGAAAGAGTACTTAAAAAAATTCTTCCAATTAACGAGTTTTTGTTTTTGCCTCTCGAATACCCAACTGACCAATTAATTCTTTATAACATGCTCCATTTTTTTTTTCCAAATAAGCCAACAGCCGCTGACGTTTTCCTAAAATTTTTCGCAAACCTCTCTGAGATAAATAGTCTTTTTTGTGCACTTCCAAATGTGAAGTAAGTCTCCGTATCTTATTGGTAAAACGGAATACTTGAAATTCAACCGACCCCCTTCTTTCTTTTTCAGAAATAACCGAAATGAATGCACTTTTTACCATAAAAGATTTTCCCTCTTACACTTTTACAGATATGGATTTTACCGATGAGTAATAATAATGCTAGTAATTTTAATGTGTTATATACAATAATCTGAATTTATTTATGAACTCCTAATTTTATCAACTCATATTAATCCATCCAGGTTTCAATTTAATTTATTCTGAAAAAGAAAAAAGAAGGAAAGGGGTTCATTTTTGCATGGCATAATTTAGACCTAAAATGAAGAAGATTCTGTTAATGGATTTGTAGGCCTAATTGATACCTCAGCGGTTTTAGTCTTCGTATTCTAGAATTCTATATTAGAATGGCATGGAAGGTAGGGCGTGTCAACCTCTTTACTTTCATATACTCCGTAGGGTATAGCATATATAGCAAAAATGGACTATCAACGACTTTTCAACCGCGGATACATCCGTATCCTTAACATACTGAAACGACTGCCATTATTTGTATCAAACCAATAGCGATTCATACAAGCTAAATCTTCTAATCGATAATTAGGCCAAAGAAAAAATTTGAATTTAATTAATTCATTCTTATCTTTATTAAGATTAAGATGGTTCTCTTTATCCAAATCCAAAGATTGACGGCAGTTGTTCTCAGTCCAAAATATTGGATTTTTATTCCCAGTCTTTGAATTCAAAGAAATTAGAATTCTCAATTCTCTACGACGTCTATGCGATAAAATGGTTTCGGGAACAAGCAAATCAAAACCATTCTTATCAACATAGGGTTGTTTTCTATATCCTTGATTAATTTGGTGCTTAATCTTATGAACCAACGAAATACCTAAGGTTTGATACATAATAAATTGTCCATCATTTTTTAGAGACAGGCGCGCGGGTTCGATAATCAAGATCGCCTCTTTCCCCACTTTGACAACTTTTTTACTAATATCCATTGGCTCCACCTTCAGTTCTCCGTTTACAACCGCGGATGCAGAAAGGTTTGTTAGTGTTTTCCGTCTAAGCAGGAAAACAGCTATGGATAGATTAGTCATCTGTGTTTCAAACCAATCATGGTTCAAGACCAGTTGAGAAATTACAAAACGTTTTTGCCTTGTCTCTATGTCTATTTCTAGTTCACTTTTCTTTTCCTTTTTTCTTTTTTTAAGTACCGGTACCGGATCTTGAATATCTTTTTTGTTCTTTCTTGAAGATTTGGCATTCCCTTTTTTTTTTACATTTGATGTAAGATCCCTTTTGCTTTCGACCGATTCGTTTTCTTTTTTAGCTTTTTCGTCTTTTTCGTCTTTTTTAGCTTTTTCGTCTTTTTTAGCTTTTTCGTCTTTTTCGTCTTTTTTAGCTTTTTCGTCTTTTTTTTTTTTATTCTTTATTTTTTTATTTGAAACGGATTCCCCTTTTTGTTTTTGGTTTTCTTCGATGTTTTTCTTTTCACTATTTTCAATAAGACCATTTTTATCTAGATTCAAATTTAACAGAAGCTTTTCACTTGGTATAACCCACGGTTTTGTTTTATATAGATTATAAGGTAGGACAAATTCGGGGAAGAACCAAGATCCCAGATCTGGTCGAGGACCATTTAGTATTTCTTTATTCCGTCCCAGCCAATTAAAAAAATCTTTTCGGGATTTTGGTAAATTGGGTTGGAACTTTTGTGAAAGCGTAAGATAAAGAAGTTCTTTATTATCAAATTTTTTAATAATTTCATAATAGTTAGTATCAATCTGAGCATTTTCATTACTCGCCGCATCCAGTTCGATGTAGGACTCCATTCTAATTTCATATCTAAAATCAAGAACTAAATTTTTACGATCCAAATATTTTCTATCGGGATTGATTTCTGCATATCTAAAATTGAAATACTCAATATCCGAAAAGTTTTTAGTAGGGATACTTCTCAATATAGATATATCAGACATATTATATTTATGCGTGTTGGGTTTATAAAAAATATCTTTGTTCTTTTTTAATTGGTCTTGCGCGCTTGATTTATAAATAGATGAGTCCCTCTTATTTTCATAATTCAAATTAATAGATTTATATGATAAAAGATCATATCTAGAGGTTTTTTCAAAATTAGTATTTTCATTATCCCACTTGGAATTTTTTTTTTTATGACGTCTATTTCTCCACTTTTGGAGTATTAATTTATACCATTTAATACGAGATGAATGTCCCATTAACAACCAATTTTTCCATTCATTCATTTCAGAATTCGGGAGTTTCTTATGACTTAATTTAGAATGAAGTATTCCTTGTCTTTCAAAGTAATCTTTTATTTCAGCCTTAATAAAAAAAGACATTCCGTGATATTGAAAAAAAGATCGTAATTTGGTACTAACTCGGCTTTGTGATAATTTATAAAATACATATGCTTGTGAGAAATAGGATAAGTCACAAAAACTATGTAAATTTTTACTATTTCTAAGACTATTAATTGGTTTTTTTAGAGTTGAAATTTTTTTTAGAGTTGAAATAAAGTTAATTATATTTTTATTTTTTCTATTAAGCTTTTCTTGATTTGTTTCATTAATGGGCTTAGCTGGCATTTTTTTTATCGATTCAAGAAGAAATTGTATATTGAGTCTCGAAATATTAATAATAGATAAAAAAATATCTATGTATATTTTTTCAAGGAAAATCTTTAGAAAACAATCTAATTGAGAGATTAATCGAACATTTCTTCTTTTTAATATTTGCCAAATATTTGTTGTCGATTCGAATCTTTTAGTAAGATATCCTTTTTCGGTAGGATTAATATATACCCCGGATGGGGTTATTTTGTTTTTTTCTTTTGTAATTTTTTCTATTTGATTTCGGATTTTTTCTATTTGATTTCGAATTGTGCTTGTTCTACTTGTTAGATCCTTCTTTTTTGTCAGTGAAGAATTTTTCCAATTTTGAGATTCAAATAGAAGACTAAATGATTCATCAATTATTTGATTGCTGGTTCTAGAATCTTTTTCGTTTTTAATTGCATTCGATTTTGATACTTTTATTAAGCTAACTTTTATTAAGCTAAAAATTGGGTTGAATTTTTCTAGTATTAATTTTGTTAGTATTCTTGCTATTTCTAAATACGACCTTTTCCATTTTACAATTGTTTTTTCTAGTTCCTCAAAAATGGGTTCAAAAAAAGAATTTCTTTCTCTAAATAGGGATGTGGGAGAACCAAAAGGAACGTCAGTTTGCAGTCCCCAAACTGTTAAAAAACAAGAATCAGTTTTTTCAATTGGTATTAAATTTTTATCATTTAGATCAAAATCAGCTATATCAGAGGGTCCTAGTTTATCTTTGTGCCAAGGTTTCAGGGAGAAAGGAAATAAGATTTTTATCTGCATACCGTCTTCCCACCAATCCGCTGGGAATTCTGTTTCCGATATTTGGATACCATCAGTGGTACATTTAATATGCATTTCTTGGTTCCATTCCTTTAGATCCTCAAACCATTCAGGAGGTTGAAATAATAACATACGTCCAATATTTTTGGCTATTATCAATGAAGGCAATAGAATATATTTTCTAAAAAAAGATTGAGTTATTAACGCAGATCCCCTTATTAGGTGCCCACCTGGGATATCCTCCCATAGCCGCGCTACGAGTATTCGCGATTCTTCCTCGTTTCTTTTGGATACTTTTTCGTGCCTATCGCTCAACTTTTTGGCTTTTGGCCTCGTCTTGCCTGTCCAAACATTAAAATAAATTGTAAAAGTTTCGAATAGATCCAATATTTGAACCGGTAGGTAGGGGAATGCTTTGATTCTATCCAAAAAAAGGGGAGAGTGCGCGTTTGCTTGATACAGTTGCCAAACTCCAATTTTACGCCTTTGAGAGCGTAGAGAACCTTTAATTAGTTCCCGCCGAAAGTCCGATTCGGGCAAATAACGTAACAAGGGTATTCCCACCATACCCTTTCTTGTTTTTATTCTACCTTTCTTTGGAGAATTAGAGGATCTACTTTCAGCTTCATCTTCCTTTTTTTTTTTTTCTTGTGCTTGTTTTTTTTTTTTTTCATCTTCATTTTTTTTTTCATCTTCATTTTTTTTTTCATCTTCATTTTTTTTTTCATCTTCATCTTCAAAAATTTCCTGAGGAATCAAAATCGTTTCAATTTTGAAAAATCTTGAGCGAATTTCAAAGCCCTCTGTTACCTCCGATTCGGAGTCCGAGTCCGATTCGGATTTCGATTCCGATTCCGATTCCGATTTGGATTCGGATTTGGATTCGGATTTCGATTCGGATTTGGATTCCGATTTCGATTCCGATTTGGATTCCGATTTCGATTCGGATTTCAATTCGGATTTCGATTCGGATTTCGATTCGGATTTCGATTCCGATTTCGATTCGGATTTCGATTCCGATTTCGATTCGGATGTCGATTCCGATTCGGATTTCGATTCCGATTCCGTGTCGTTGGGGTCTTCAAATTGTTTTTCATATTCTAGAAATTCGTCGTCTATTTCGCTGATTAATTCGCCTGGCCACCGAGGGACTGTTTTACTTATTTCTTGTATTTCATTAATAGATTCCTTTGGAGTATTGTTAATAGATTCCTTTGGATTATTGTTAATAGATTCCTTTGGAGTATTGTTAATAGATTCCTTTGGATTATTAGTAGCGGTTTGAATGTCATTCAATAAAATTTTTAAAAATCTTTTGTTTTCTTTAGTCAATTTTAGTTGTCTATCAACTTCGCCAGTTAAGGTAGAAAAATTTTCCATTTTGATTAAAAATTGTTTTTTATCAAATGCATTTGTTTGCTCCTCAAATTCTTCGGAATCGGGATCTGCAAAAAGGATAGCGTAAATCCGATTTATATCAAATCTTTCCATTAAATCTTCTATCGACCCGTTAGAAGGTGAAATCTCTGGTGTCATTCTTAAGCGATAGGGCCCACTTAATAAAGGATCATAGGCTTTAGGAAAATAAAAATATTTGTTTTCACTATCATCTTTGTTTTCACTATCATCTTTGTTTTCACTATCATCATTACTATCATTACATAATCGAGTTCTTGTTTCCAGTATATCTAGAAAACGGGATTTCTTGTCGAGAGCTTCAATTCGATTTCTAAATTCGTTACTTGTCTTATTCCCCTTTCTGTTGTTGGAATAAATCCAATAATTGTTAAATTCATTGTCATTAGATTTAAATTCATTGTCATTAGATTTAAATTCATTATCATTAGATAGAGTTTTCTCTATTGTAGACCACCATACTATATTTTTTAGCTTTTGCAGAAAAAGTGACAAACTTGGTGGATACGTAAAAGAAATTTTTTCTTTTCCATCACTTTCGCATATGTGAAAGAAATACTGCGACAGTTCCGGTCGTACGGCCGTTTCATTTTGGTCATTGCTTTCTTCTTTTTCATTTTTATCATTGCTTTTTTCTTTTTCATTTTTATCATTGTCATTGCTTTCTTCTTTTTCATCTTTGTCATTGCTTTCTTCTTTTTTCTTTTTGTCTTTTCTTTCTTCTTTTTTCTTTTTGTCTTTTCTTTTTTCTTTTTTCTTTTTG